GGGATGCCCCAATACATTACAAAATTTCGCTTTAGCCAACGATCTAATTAGAGGAATAATGGGAACTATTATATCAAGTTTTTTGCTAACAATTTCGATTAGAAATGTATTTTGCAGCATTTGACTCCGTACCACTGAACGATTTAGCCGAACATTTGAAAAATAGCCTAAAAGCTGAAATGAATGTTCGGATAAGTGGTTTATATTGATCGTTCTTGGTTGAGACCAAACATCAAAAAAACATTGCCATAAATGGATAAAATAGTGTTTCCATTTATTCATCAAAAAAGGCGCATTCTTTGAAGCCAGAATGCATTTTCCTTGATATCTAACATAATGAATGTTAGGATCCTTGAAGAATGTTAAAGTATACGAAAAATCCTTAGCAAAAACTTCTACAAGATGTTCTCTTTTTGCATAAAAAAAAGTTCGCTCAAAAAAAAAGCTAAAAGATTTTAATCGTAAATGAGAGGATTTATTACGTAGAAAAAGGAAGATAGATTCATATTCACATACATAAAAATGATAGAGGAACAAGAATAATCTTGGATTACTTTTTGAAAAAGTAGAAATTGATTTTTTGGTAGTAATAAAACCATTCCAATTACAAAAATGATAAAGAAACAACCGTAATAAATGAAAAAAGGGGGCATCTTTGACCCAATATCGAAGGATTTGAACTAAGATTTCCAGATGAATAGGATAGGGTATTGGTATATCTGACACATAATTTAAATATGTAAATTTATCCTCCAAAAAGGGAAAAATGGAATGAATTGATCTCAAATTTTTATAAGATTTTATGATTTCTGCCTCCTCTAAGGAAGAGCTTAATTGTAGGAAAAATGGAATTTCCACGACGATGGCAAAACCCTCTGATATTATTTGAGAATAAAAATTCTTATTATAACCCCAAAATGGATTTTTGTTAGAATCATTAGCCGAAATGATTAAAGGATTCTGTTGATACATTCGAATAATTAAACGTTTTACATTTAGTAAACTATATTTATTGTCATAACCTTCATTTTCCACAAAAATGGATCTATGAAAATTATGACTATAAGCAAGTCCATAAATATACTCCCGAAAAATAAGTGGGTATAGGAAGTCCTGTTGGCGAGATCTAGCTCGTTCTAAATATACTTGATATTCCGTCATTTTAGAAATTCTATGTTGGTCAAAGGATCAGAGATTCATTGGATTCTCAAATGATACATAGTGCGATACAGTCAAAACAAGGTATTCTATATATATTCGAATTGATTGAAATAATCAACAAATAGGAATAGATACCTAGAAAACAAGTTAAAACCCATTAGTGGACTATCTCCCCTCGCTTGTTCCATCTACTTGTTCTAGGACAACAAGCTAGTTAGAAATCCTTTATTTTTTGGACCAATCGCTCTTTTGATTTTGGAAAAAAAAAAAAAAATTTTATCAATATACTCTTTCTTCATACACATTTATGGCTACTCCATAACATAATGGAGAATAGCTAATAATTAGGACTCATAACAAAAATATTTAATCCATTCGTGGGAAAAACTTTTACCACAGCAAGCACTAATCGTTTTTTAACGGATAATTAGATGTGGTAATCATTCAAATAAAAAATGAAAGCTCGTTGCTTTTTGTTTCCCTATAATTGGAGCATCTAAGCTCTATCCCTTTATTAATTAAACCCAACTGAATTCATTTGTTCCGAACCAACAATTAATTCAAACAATAATTTTGGCCGGATCCAATACGAATGAAAAATTTTTAGAATTCACCATTGATACGACATGCTGCTTTTTCCATTCATTCCTTTCTGGATCAGTCGTGGTCGTACAAACCCTACCGATGGTATGGATGAACCAATTAGTTCATAGAAATGTGTAAAAAAAAGGAGTCGCACTTAAAAGCCGAGTACTCTACCATTGAGTTAGCAACCCCAATTCAATTAAAAAGAAGGATGTGTATATCCAATCGCAATAAAAAAAAAAGATGGAATTCTATAATAAAAAATAAAACGTTATATATTACATATATTACATAAAATTACAATGAAAAAAAAACTTCTGGTTTGATACAAACAAAATACAACGAATCCACCATTTGATGAGGTAAAAATAAATCGATGTGACATCAGCCAATCGATCCATTTATTCACGATCGGATTATATTTGTTTGATACACTGTTGTCAATATTAGTGTTGAAAAAAAAATACAATCCAGAAAACAACTAAAAAAATATTTTGATTGTTATTTTTTTAATTTTAATATAAATTATTAATTCATTATAGAAATTTTATTTCAAATTATATTCCAAATCAAAAAGTATAAATTAAATAGAAAAAAATATACCAATCCGAAAGATCCATGGGATAGGAGTCATTATAGATACAACAAGTATTTTTGTATTGTGTATTGTATTCGGCTCAATCCTTTGAGTAAAAGATTGGGCCGAGTTTAATTGAAATTAATAGAACGAATGATAATTACTGGATTACAAAGT